CAAAGCCCCGCACCTCATTAAGATCATATTGGCATACTCTCCCAAAAAAGAAAGAGCAGACCCCATTGAAGACGAGAGTGAGGTACAACAAGGCCATTTCTGTCCACCGCCCTTCTCACGGAGCCGTACGTGGACGTTACCGCTCATACAGCTCCCAGCCAGCAAGCAGTTAGCCTTCCTCTACAAGGAATGGAAGTGTGGGTGAATCGACATCAAATAGAGGAATTCGCTTTTTATTTTCAGCAATAACATGATAAGAGCATCCCTTTCACAAAAACCTACAGACCCCCCCTATCCGGCCACTTCAGCACCTTGTGATCTTTGATAAGATCATTACGAGCCCTCTCCTAGAATCTTTTTTTATTTCGAAAAAAAGAGCATGGTGGATCAGGACGAGAATGAATCCGGTAATCCAGGACATACTCATCCTGGAGCTTATGCTCTCCTCTGGGGAGGGGGTTTTTATAGAGAGAGGTAAGTCGAGGGTAGCCTCCCGCTTGACCGATTTCTCGGAGTCGGAGGAAGATCTCTCATCCGATCATCCTGAACACGAAGGAGCTGCTCTCGATGTGAGATCAGCAGCAAAAGAAAGAAGAAAAGGGCCATGATCCTATGTTCGTTTTCGCCCTGCTCTGATGATGCGCTCCTTGCTCGCGGAGCTACATACCGGAAAAAGAAAAGGATCTCTCTATTACTTTGAGAGGAGAATCGTTGGTTTGACCGACGGACTACGTGGGAAATACGAGATCTAGGCAAGCCGCTACATGTTCTCCCCTTGCCCTTGAACGATAGAAGAACTACTTATCTTCTCTTAGGTAGCGGTCGATCGGTTCGCATCTATGGTCAATCAATAGGTCCGCGGATCCATTCTTCTATACGATAAATCGCCATCTCGTAGCACCACCACGACACCGATTCCCCGACAAAACCCCCGATTTCCCGAGAGTGAGATAGCCGATAGTAGTAGACTAAGGCCGCTATTCCTGACAAGGAATAGAGTAAGGCCTTTACCGATGTGCGCAGAGTATCGAAAGGAACCTCTCGGAGAAGTTCCGGGCCTCGGCAGCCCTCCTTTCTTATCTATTTTCATATATAATATAAAGAGAATAGAAAGCGTACTGACTCTGACTGCTATCTACGATGCGATCAGGGGGGAATAGCGCAAGGGCTTAAGTCATCGATTCAAATCCTATCTTTTTTTCGGTATGCCGCTCCGCGAGCAAGGAGCGAGAAAACAAAGTGGGCTGTGGTGATGTCAGAATTTGCACCTATTTTTATCTATTTAGTGATCAGTCCGCTAGTTTCTTTGATCCCACTCGGTGTTCCTTTTCCATTTGCTTCCAATAGTTCGACCTACCCAGAAAAATTGTCGGCCTACGAATGTGGTTTCGATCCTTTCGGTGATGCCAGAAGTCGTTTTGATATACGATTTTATCTTGTTTCTATTTTATTTATTATCCCTGATCCGGAAGTCACCTTTTCCTTTCCTTGGGCAGTACCTCCCAACAAGATTGATCCCTTTGGATCTTGGTCCATGATGGCCTTTTTATTGATTTTGACGATTGGATCTCTCTATGAATGGAAAAGGGGTGCTTCGGATCGGGAGTAAACACTAGTTACATTACAGGGGAAAAATCGGGGCGAAGGACAAAAGAAAGAAAGAGCGACCGATGCCTACATTAAATCAATTGATTCGTCATGGTAGAGAAGAAAAACGGCGCACGGACCGTACTCGAGCTTCGGATCAATGTCCCCAGAAGCAAGGAGTACGCCCGCGTGTACCAACGAGAACACCGAAAAAACCGAATTCAGCTCCACGTAAGATAGCCAAAGTACGGTTGAGCAATCGACATGATATATTTGCTCACATTCCGGGGGAAGGTCATAATTCGCAGGAACATTCTATAGTCTTAATAAGAGGAGGTAGAGTGAAAGATTCGCCAGGTGTGAAATCCCATTGTATTCGAGGAGTCAAGGATTTGTTGGGAATTCCGGATCGAAGAAAAGGGAGATCAAAATATGGTGCAGAAAAACCAAAATAGAGATGAATGGAAGATGCCTCTGGAACTCTTTTTTCTCCAATTTAAAGTACGAAGTTACTGGCTCTAAGAAGGCAATTGCACCTTAGCCCATGGACTGATACGGAGACTACTCTACAGGGGAAATCTCTTACTCGACTAGAGCGGATCCCGAGACTTCACCCGTTCCTTTAAACTGTTGGGCACTACATTCTATAACGAGAATCACAAGGCCGGTCAACAAGGAACAACCTGGCAGAGTGTCCTGAGATAACAAGGAAAAAGTGAGAACGCCCAGTGACGAGAGTGGCGACATACGAGGATCTAACCTCGACCAACGAGAGCGTAGCTGCTCGACCTCAGACATAGGGATTCTCGGACCGGAACAATGGGATTCGCTCGACCGAAGGGAACGATGCGTAGCGCCATAGGGAGAACCTAGCGTAGCAGAGCCAGTCGCGACCAAGTAGATAGCTCTACGCCTCTGCCGAACGAACGAAGAGCTACCTAAGTACGGTTAAAGAAAGTGAAAATGATAGGTAAACAAAAGAGAGAACAAATGCGACAGAAAGCGTCAGAGCTTCGAAAGCCTGAAATTGAGCTTGAAATTGAGTGTCCTTGAATTGAGCCTGTCGTATCCTTCCCAACCCAAGACGACAAGGCGGTAACAGAACTACGGCAACTCCGGAACGCATCATGCGGTTTGTTTAAAGGCATGGGTTCCGGTCTAGGAGAACTCATGCGACTATTGGCGTTGGGGAAGCCATGCGTTAGGTAAACCAACCGCACATTGCAAGCGAAGGAGTGAAAGCTACTCGACTGTAATGTAAGGAGAGGACCTACAACGAGTTGCGGTTGCTTCGCAAGCAATACTCGACGGTATAGCGCATGCGTCTCATCGTCTTGGGAGCACTCGTAGTTGTTTGAGTCGTTGCGTTAGGGCAATACAACTACGAGAACCAGTCGTCCTAACGCTACTGTCAAACCTACTGTAGTTGTCGTTATTACCACTCGTCGGGTAGTTGTTCCGTAACACCACTAGTCGTAGACTACTAGTCGTTCCATTGTTGCACCACCCCAATGTGTGTTGCGTAGTAACTGCCTAGCTGTCTGTTACGTTGTCAAACCCTTCCGAACAACCACCTATGACGCAGAGACTACGAGTGACGGACAACTAAACGACAACGAGTGGTTGCTTTACCGTCTTGTTCCGTCGCATGTCGTTCTTCCGTCTTTGGGAACACTAGTTGTCTTTGGTTTGGTAAGGCCGACTCGATGGTTGCGGAGCAAGGTTACCAAGGGAGTGGTTGCTTCGCAAGCCTATATATTACGGTCTAGCGTTATCGTCGTTGTGGCGCTTGCCGTAGTGGTTGTTGCTAGTAGTTAGGACCACTACGAGTTGTCGTTACCATATTAGGTTGTTAGGACCACACCACTCGTCGTTATAGCACTAGTCCTTTTTTTTTGTTCGGCGTTAGGGGGCCCCACGAGTCGTCGCTAGCGTCATCGGTTGTTTTGAACACAGATCGGTCACACTACTGGTTGTTTGGAACGCTAAGGCCGAAAGGCAGGCGGTCGGGAACACTAAAGGCGCTTGCTCTGGGCGCTAGGGGCCGTTGCTCACGCAAGCGAAAGGGTGAATTCTTTCCCGGTATGCCGCTCCGCGAGCTAGGAGCGAGAACTACTAGAAAATGGTGAGATCATTAGATCATTAGTGAAAGAAGGACCAACGACGATCCTATCCTAAAGGAGAAGAAGGAGTAGGAGGAGTCAGTTTTCTTTGAAGATCGAGGTTTTAAGAAATAAGGAATGCAAAAAAGAGTAAGAACTACTCTACTTTCTTTATTTCTCCTTGTAGTATTAGGGGTCTTATTGTATTTTATTGGGGTCCGGTGCGGACAATCGGAGTTCGTTCATGCCTTATTCTTTAAGGCTACTCTTTCTTTTGGGGTTCGATCTCTCTCGCTACTCTTACTTAAAGTAGGGTGTTCCGGTTTTATTATTTTTTTTATTGGTTTTGCTGCGAGGGCTTTATTCGCTAGTGGGGCCGAAATCTATATGATGAGTCCGTCGGGTGGGGGAATAATCCCTTCCAATTCTGGTTCCTCCTGGACGGAGGATTCGTTCGAGATCAAAGTGTTGATGGAGCCCTCGCCCGAACCGGAAATGGAAGGCACATCGGCTCGTTCTGCGATCCCAAGGGTGGATGAAGCGGGGCCGCCCCCCCTTACCCACAATTGTAGCTTGGAATCGTCGATGCGAAATCGCATTGCACGACTCGAGGGGGACGGTAGCTCCTATCTGCTGGATAAGGAAAAGGGAGAATATTGGTCCGACATCAAACTCGCGCTGGGGCAAGCTCCCTCCCAGCAAGAGTATCAAAGATTACTCGAGTTTGAGAACAGGGATCTACAGATCCGAGAACTCAAACATGAGTGTCTACGACTTTTTCAAAAAGTCTTAACCCAGAATCCTACCTTGGCCGCCCAGGCCCCTTACAACCCCCAAGAAGCGTTTAACGACTTCTTGGGCCAACATCGCGACCGACTGGACCGGAGGGAATTGGAAGTGGACGTGGGAGAAAGGGACCAAGAAGAAATCAAGTTTTTAGATCTCTTGAGACAAAGGCTCAAAAAAGATGGCCCTGCCTATGTCACATACATCTTTAAATAACTCATTTTGGGATTCTAGTGTTTTAGCGGAAACGCGACCGGATGTAGTCATTTTAGTTTTGCTTTGATTGTGCATGACGAACCGGGTGAACAAAGTCACGATTAGAAGAAATGGTAGTTCGCTGGGATTGTCTTCATTTCCCAGAGGTGCTGGTTCGACTCCAGCTCGTGACAAGGCCTTTTTGGTCATCTATTCATGAATAGCTCTTCTCTCTTGCTCTTCTATCGGTTCTACTACGGTTCCACTAAGTTCTTCCATTTCTTAAGTATTTATAGCCCAAGGCTCTTAAAGCCCACATGCCTATAGCAATTCGATACTATCTATACCCGAAGTTAAAAAAGAAAGCGCTATTTATGGCAAACCGCGGATCGGTAGACGGAAGAGAAGCTTGAAGTGCTGCTGAAGAAGAGAGTCAGGCTTTTTCAACGCCTTTAGCTACCTTTGGTATTCCTCCACGCCTACTTTCTCTATTAGAACTGCTCTCAAAGCAACCATTGCGGGCGCTGCACCGTGGACATGGGGCCTTATGGGCTTCCGCCTACCCTATAATATAAACTGGGTCATGGCTTCTGCGACGAGCTTGGGCAAAGCTTTTGCCTAGGGGCTTCAGAGCTCCTTACTATAGGCGACTCAGGGAAAGTCTTGCTTTATTCAATTCAAAAAAATCCTCCTCTGCTATTATCGCTTAATAGGTCAGATCGATCGAATGGAATGAATGGGCTCAGCCTAAAGGCCTTGAGCCAGAGGTCATACTGATCCTGTCCTTTCAATAATAGTTAAGACGCACACAAGAGAAGGAGACCCAAGCACAGCCAACCTACCTTTATAAATCCACCACACTTTGAAAGTGTTTAGATTCTATTAGTGTGCAGTGAGTGAATAGCTAAAAGAATAGAGTGACCATCTTTGAATATCTAATATCAAGTGGTATAGTAAGATAAACATGGATATAACAAATATCTGGCTCTCGTCGAACTAGAAAGCAATTCCTCCCACTTTGACTCGAGCTTCGGATATAAGACCTGTAAGAAAGTCTATTACTAGTACCCGGAGTTGGTCTCCCATTAATACTTCACCGTGAATCACCTTCTCTCTGTGATCCTCGCTACTTACTGCTTATGCTTATTTGTTATTTCAATGCATCTGGGAATCAAAAATAAGTAACTTGCCGGCCCTCTTCCTTTACGTCCTTCACCCAGCTAGGCAAACGCAGCGCAGCTCAGTCGTGCAAGTTCACGTCGGATTACGGAATCTGGAGTAATGATCGAAATTGAATGTCTTTAGTCAAAAAACGACGAAAGCTGTCCTTGCCATTGAAAAGAGTGCCATGGCCTAAATAAAGTCATCCAAGCCTTTACGCCGTTGATTTGATGCCATCTTCCGTCATCTCCTTGATCGACTGTCCCTAAAAAGAGCCAATGCCAGCTACTCTTCTAAGCCATAAAGCGAGGGGCTAACCGGTATTAACTCCTCCCGTCCCGCTACGCTTCTTCCTTCCCACTGTAAAGGGAATCAAAGGATACCCGTTCGTAAGCTTTCCCAAAGCTTCACTCACTAACAATCCTAATCCACTTAGTCGATTAGCTGCTGGTCGTTCACTTAGCTTAGTGTTAGGGTTTTGAGGCTAGCCCCTTGTTCCCTTAGTGCTTAGACCTTAGCCTACTAGCTAATCGATTAACTACAACCCCACTTCAAAGCAAGAAATCTCAATACTCTTCCAGGTGGTGGACCCAAAGCAAGCTTCATCCATATAACCTTAAGCGGGATAGGTGGGAGTAGAGACAGTGGACCGAATTGACCTAGCATTATCCTACCGACCCATAGCCCATACCTTTCTCGACCGAAGCCATAAGTAGTAGTTTAACGCTTGATCGAAGCGGCAGTTACCAGAAAAGAAGATCAGAATCGGGGCTCGGGGTCACGTATAATAAGATCCGAAATCTCTACTGGTTGTTTCGATCCACTAAGTCACGAGTACAAACGTGGCTTTCTATCTTCCATACCAGCTCATCCTTCAAAACCTCTAACCCTTGCAAGATGCTCTTCCAAGATTGAGAAGTCGCCTATCCAACTAGCGGGACAGCCCTGACATTTCTTCAATGCATCTCCTTTCGGATTCTTCTATGTCAACCTAGCATTTCGAAACGAACAAATCCAGCCAAACTAGCAATTGGACAGGTCCCAGCTTACTAAGTAAATCGGCTACATTCTCCCGGAAATCAAGAGGGATGCCGGATGTAGAACCCGCTATCGAAGAAGACAACTCCCATCTAGGTCAATGGAAGTCAATTGATCTCGAAAACAGAGAAGAAAGCAGCATCCCGCTCAATGCAAGTAGGGAGAACCCGTTCTTTATCTTGTTTCATCAGCAAATGTGGCAAACGGTGGTCTTATCCTCTTTTACTTATACAAACAAGATATACCCTAAAGTAAAGGCGAGTCAATAAAGTCAATAAGCAAAAATCTTTATGAAAGCAAGTCCCATCGAGTGGAGTCAAGGCATGCCTTAAGGTAGTAAACACCAAGTCACTGCACTAGATGTTCTGGCTACATTGCATCAATATTTAAGCCCGATCGTTTCCATGCAGAACCTGTAAAAAGTCAAGCCCCGAGGATTCTAGTTTTACACCCACATACAAGCCTGTAGGTATCACCTTGATGGTTGACCCCAGCAGAGGTAGAGTCACCTGTCGAAAAAAGAGTCTTTCTACGACCGATGGCTAACCATAAAAACGAAAGAATGGCAAAGAGGATCAAAACCACAAAATGGAAGGTTTTCGTAGTCCCCAGGGAAGATGGCTTTAGCTGGGTCTTGCAGACGGGAAGACTTCCTTATTCATTATAAATATCCCACGTCTTGCTTTACGCGATTGCTTGCTATTCGGTAGACGAATTGTTACCTACGCTTTTCTTTGTCTTACGACTTGACTGTGTTTAGCAACTCATCTCATTAATAAGCATTTTGTGAAACTAAATAGACTTCTGAACCGGAAGACTAAGCGAATTCTCCTTACTATTGTTTGACTACAGCCACTTCTACACCTTCATTTAGCAAATCCGATCTTTATTCGTTCTTCTTCTATTTCATTATTAGAATTGAATTATTTCATGATGCTTCAATCCATTTTTTATATAAAGTAACTACGACCAGCTACTGCTACCCCAATCTACGATACCTTCTCATCTCCTTCGATTGGTTCCGTGTGGGGCATCCTGCTGAGAGACATTAGCTAATATAGCCTGCCCCTTTTTGCGTAATACCTCTTTCTTGGTATGTGGTCTCCTGCCATTTTTCTAGCACAGTAGTTGCATAAGCAGTCATGTTCAGGGGACGGAGTTCAAGGCGAGTAGTCTCTGGAAGTAGGTTCATCCCCCCCCCTCTTGGTTGGCGATGGCCAGGTCTTTTGGTATAAATGACTTGCGATAGTCTAGCTAGCGAAGTAGGGTAGGATAGCAAACGATGCGATAAGGAACGGAGTCTGTAGCTGCCCTTCTATCTTTCTTTTAAGAAAAAGAGTGAATCTATAGAGAGCTAATATACTATATGCTTATAGTACCCGAAGGTAAAATAAGCAAGGCATAAGTGAGTCTCGTGCGCTAAGCAGGAGTAGGTCTTTGGTCAGTGCGCCCACAAAGTAAGGGAGGTTCAGACTTTTCTTACATAGACGGAAGTTTCACTGAAAGCTAATGCGAAATTAAGAGAGACTTTCACTATGCAGTGGGCTAGCTTTAGTTTGTCTGGTCTGGTATCGATGCATGCAATAGGAGTTCTAGTCTTGCTATATGTCTTAGCTTGTTCCCCTCTATACAGTGCTGGTTCGAAGACTAGGCAAAGATCGGAGACTAAACACGAATCATCAATTCCTTTGACCATTCGTTTTGAGCCTCCAATTCTTTTAGAAATGCTAACGAGGTTCAATGATGCCGACGAAGGGAACCAGCTGAAAGGTTCTCAAAGGCAGGCGCATAACATAGGCTGACTCATAGGAGAAGGCTGTGCGTGTAAATCCCAACTAGAGAGCTCCTTTTCATTGGCTACTCGACCTATTTGGAAAGAGCTACTCTCAAGCCTATTCTGTTACTTTTGAGTCGATTTCTGTTTCAAAGATCACTTTTATCAGGCCGGAATAAAAAAACCACTTCTCATTCTGGAGCGGTAAAGTCAATAGCATTCAAAACCGTCAGGATTAGAACGGATAGAACGGTAACCGAAGGAGCCCATTTCTGTTCCTTCGCCTTTCTTTCATTTCATTAGAAAGTTCCTTCTTTTTGTTACCCGGCTTTGATGAGATAGGATCGGAAAAAGGTCTGACTCTATGGTAGCCGACTTGATTGAATTTCCCTTAACGAGCTACGAATCTAATATGGTTACGGGCTTCCTGCTCTAAGAGTGGGTTCCTTGCCCCTGTCTCCCATAAAAGAAGAAGAAGCCAAGACTAACTTCATTTAGTTGTGAAATATTTATATTCTGCCTTAACCATGCCAACCCTGTCAAAAAGATTATCCAACGGAAACTGATGATTTTTCTCGGATGTGAAGGCTTAGGCTTCCATTTATGTTTTAGGTTTCATTTCTTTTCTCCGCCAGGGTGCTCACTTCCTTCCTGTTCCCAGAGCCAGCTTCAGTCTGCTTTGCTCCATCTAAGGCTAGGGCTAGGCACTTAATCTCCCCAACATTTCTTCTTCATGTGCACATTTGAAAACAACCTATTGGCTTCAGACTTTTCCTTCCTAGCTGCCCGGATCTGATGCACAAAAAGAGGCCATTTATACTATACGCAAAAGAGCACTTCGGATTCAGGCTAGGCTAGACTTTCTTGCCTTAGGTCAATCAGGTCTTTCTCTTCCCTTACTAATGCTAATGTGGGATCAGTTACTTCCGAACAGTCTATTGACTCCCGAACAGCTACATTTGTCCATGAATTCCCTTCTGCTTCACCTTGTGGCCTATCACAGACAGCTATGGAAGCTGCTAGCTACCTTCTTCCCATTCTTTAGTTGCCCGAGATGAGTTCTACACCCTAAGGAGATAGAGAAAGCCCTTCCAGAGATTCATGTCAAACCAGTTCTTGAAAAACAGCCAACTCATGCAAAGAGTCCTTTCCCCATGCCCATGCTATGAAAACTTCACACCAAGTCAAGCCGCTAGCTTTAGTAAGAAATCGAGATTCCTATGGCTTGAAACTAGAATTAGATAAGTATAGTACGCAGGGAAGTACCTATCTGAAAGGAAGGTAACGGCTGGCACATAGGGACATCGGTTTAAGCTCCCTCAATGGGTAGCTTTATCATATGGAATAGGTCTCTGGCTTGCTCCTGTCTGCTCTTTGGTTCTCTATCGGAAAGAGTCGTAATCTTTCCTTTCTGTCTACTCTACTATTGATTCCCTTTGGCTCGCTCTGTCCTAGTAAGTCATCTCACTCTCCTACCTTGACTTTAAAGAAGGGACATGTCCAACGACTGCTACCTCCTGGGCTTGATCCTGAATCGAAAGCGATCTCCTTTTGCTTTCAGCCTTTCGGGACAGAAAGGCATCGACTCCTATCATAGCTCTTTCCGCCCGTTACCGCTCCGTGGGCAACGATCAAGACCGAAATACATTACTACAGAAAAATGCCCTACGAGAGAGAGTGATTCGTATCTACGACCTCCTCTTGGTTTTGCTTTGCCCCCTCTTTCCGAGAGCCCCTCTAGCATCAAGGCGGTGCAACAATAGTAGAAGCTGGAGATGCAACACTTCAGCCTGATCCACAGTAGGTATTGGTAAGTGTTCCCTTGCTGCTCTATCTCTAGATCTGTCTCAATCGGTCTGTCGCAAACAACGATCCAAGAAAGAGGAGTTCAAGGCTGGCGAAGTGAATCTCTTTCTTTCCTTCTTCTAGTTCTTGAGTGATAGTAGCTCATCTCTCTTCTTTCTTCTGTCAACTGTCCTTTACCGGTAACTGGATCAATCGCTAGCTGGAAAGTTTCCACTGTCAACTGCCGTAAGAGGTCCTTTTCCAAAATAGAGAATAGGGCATGGAAGCTTTCTGCTATTAGAGGAGAGTTTTGACTGCAAGGGAGGAAGGGGGATTACGCGACTTACAATTCATTTCCTTAACCCCGAAATAGCAACTTGGTTATAGCTGACAGAAAGTAGAAAGACTCTAAACAAAAGGTACTGGACAAGCTCTTAGGGAATAATCTCTTTCTTATTTCTTTCTAGACTCAATCTCTATCCGGTTGGAGTTGGATTGAATCGACTTCGTCTTCTTCCCAACAATGAACCCCGTTCAAGCTGTGATAAGAGGACGTTTCCGTACCCCTTACCTTACTCAAGAAAGAAAGTCATGCTGATCAGTAGTAGTGTCTAAGAGGAAGGGTTGGCGCTTTGAGCTACCTATTTTTTGTGATCAAATTAGAAACTTAGCTTCTCACGTTGCCATAGATTCTCCGGAAGAAAGCAATCGGCTTTGCCCAAGTTGTAATGACAGAAAAATCCCTGTCGATGAAGAATGTTTCGAAAGCAGCCTCAAAGCGGTTAGCTTCGCTTTCCTTGACTTTAGAGAGGAATGGTTTCAGATGAACTACTCCCTTTACCAGTTGATGAATCATGCTTCGAACACCTAGACCAGCAGCCGCTTAGTAACGTCTGCGCTTAGATAGCGATGTGAACCCGCCTTCCTTACCTTAATCAATAGATAGGTTTGTACTACTACCAGTAAAAACAGAAAGTTTTGAAATGCTTTTCGTAAGGCAAGGAAGTCAGTGCAGGTAGGCGAGGGCAGTTCCGGTCTACGATTTATGGCAGTCTATTTTCTTTCCTTTTCTCGTTGTAGCAATCTTTCTTAGTGCACCCGTAAAGAGAGAATGCTTGGTAGCAGGACAGTAGGAGTTCAGTAGGCGGGCCAGTTCACGCCAAGGATAGCAGTCCAAGGGTTGAAAGAAAGTAGTAAACCAGTCAGCTAGCTGAAGTTATCAAGTTCAGAAGTAGCAGCTCTCCTAGCTGCACATTCATCTTCCTCTCTTGCTCCACTTTCACTACCCGCAGCAAAGCTAGGAGATTCCTGAATAGTCTGCTGCTTTCCTTCATTTTCATAAGAAAGGTGATGCATCTGTTCCACCTTATCTAGATTTTCTTGGCATAGCACTGCATTTGATTCTTTGGGAAGAATGACATCATCTACAGATAGGTCTTCATTAGAAAGCATTTTCAATCTATTTGCTGCAGACCCAACAATTTGACAGGCATTTTTCTATCATATCAGCTCACTGCTTCATACCTGAAGGTCTCTGCACTACTTTCCAGTCATTAGCATTCTCAGTCTTTTTAGGGACCGCTTTCTTTCCTTCTTCTTCTTCAGAGGTTGAGTAAGGGTTTGGGTATGATTCGGGCACTTGACAGTTGAATGCCCCGCAGTTAAAGCATTTCAAAGGTTTCCAAGGCTAATCCACTTTGATAGCTGGAAAGCAGTCAAGAATAAAGTCAACCTCTAAGTAATCTACTGCCCTAACTAAACCACCAAGAGCGGATAAGGCAAAAGGGTGTCAGCACCCACTCCTGGGCAAAAGCATGCTAAGGGCGCAGCTTACTCCTTCAATAGCAGATTCAATAGCAAAAGAAAAGAAGCAAGGCCCGCTACCACGAAGACTAATCAGACGATAGATGGCACTCGGTTTCCTAACTCATTTACTTGACTTTCAGCCTTTCATTTTCGGCAGCTAAGGAGGCTGTCTTCTTTAAGCGAGCGAATGACTAATAACTAAGAATGGTGCTTTCCTTTACTAATCTAATAGAATACCCCCTTCTCGATAAGTAAGGTAGGTTGGCTGTGCTTGGGTCTCCTTCTCTTGTTGAAGGCTTTCCTACTTCTAATAGAATCTTCTAAGGTCATCTCCTCTTCAGCTTCTGAAGTTACCACGGTCTGTCATCAAACCTCATAGGCTAAAGAGAAAGCTAAACAGGGGTTCAAGATTGAGTTCACTGGCCCTCGGAAGTTCGAGCGAGTTAAGCTTTCTTTCCTTCGTTTATTCCCTAATCCTCTTAACCGAGTAACTTCCATCCTCTGGCTTTCTCCAGTAGGTTGCCTCTAGAGCAGTTAGTCTAGCATTTCCGGTTGTTTATATAGGATCCTATGTTCACATAGAGAACTTCTAGCTTTCAGTCCTTAGTTCAGGATCTCTACCTTTAGAATAGAATGATCATGCCTATCCCTCTTTGGCTGGCTTGCTTTGCTTCGCTTGACTTTGATTTAAATAGAGTTCGAGCTCTGAGTAAGCTCTTGCTTTGATTCACTTGGTGCCCTAAACTAAAGGGCTTGAAACCAGAGCTTTTGACTTAAGGCTTGGTGACAGGCTTGAATCACGGAGGGTGACAGATCAAGCAGTTACTTTAGCTGTTGAGGGACTGACTTTAGCTCACTGATCCGATGTGATTGAATTCCCTAGGAAAGAAGGCAACTAGCTGAGGGTGAAGGGCAAGGAATGCGAGAACAAGGGATGTCCCACTTTGACTGTATTCAAAAAGCAAGCTAAGATTCATCAGAAAAGTAAGTTGCTTTCGGACTAGAGGCAGCTGTTGCGGGTTCAGGTGCGGCTAAATCAATAGGACCGACCGTCTGGGATAGGCGGAGTTGGTAGGAAGCACGGTTGGCGATAAGCTGGTACAGGTTTCATTCTTTCTATTCAATAAATATCTCTTCCCGTAAATCAAATAGACTAACAATGTAGGCACCCGTATGGCCCATTCTCTTGTTTGTTAAGTGAAGCCCATCCACCATCTATGTTAAGGAAAGGCGATCCATCCACCAGCCCCAAAGGTGATTAATCCATTCCTTCATTCTTAGGAGGCGGGCTTTCTTACCATTAAGTCGGGTGGTGGCAAACAAAGATAGGGGAAGGAAAGGCACTCAACTGCTCTATTCATACTTTTTTCGGCTAGGGATAGCTAGTCTGAGGCGGTGAGAGATATGGCAGAAAGGGGGGGTGTCCTGGTCGGTTCATCGGCTATAGACCAATTCGAAGAGCATTCGTTGACCTCTCCTTAGGGGTCCCAGCCCTTGTGGCCCCACAGCCTAACATTGATTTTTATCTTTAGATTTTCATTCTAGATAGAGCAGTAAGAAGGATCTCTTATGCAAGCTTTCTTGATGAAGGGTACCTCTTTATAAAAAAAATTGTAATCTTCCCTTCCTTTTTTAATGGATTTTTCTAGCCTCAATGGCTATAGCATTCATTTGATAAGATAGCAATCCAATCGTAAACCGTAATCAGTGACACACAAAAGCCAAATCATAAACTTCGGAGCAAGTTCAATAGTTTTCGAATAGCTTCCGTCGAATTACGCTTGATAATAATTAATGGAGTGGCAAGCAAGAGCAGAAGGAGGAAGGTGAGTAGGGTTGGTGAAATGATGCAAAAAAAAAGGCATGATGAGATCTGAACCCCTACCTTGACTAAGAGAATTAGGTTATTCTTTTGCTGTTGGTCTTTGGTGCCTATCCATCCTATGCCTCGTACGTAGTCTAAATCAGAACTGAAACCTCTTTTATACCCGGAAAAAAACTTTGATTCATTCCCTTGATTTGGCTATTCATTCTAGCAACAATCGTCAAACACGGCATAGCAACAGCGGCTAGCTACTTCCTTAAGTTAGAAGCTGAGGTAGGACTAGTCTGGGTATGAATCAAATCCATTCCTAGGGTGAGTCCTTATGTAAATGTAAGTAGAAGGCAGCCATCTAAGAGATGTTACTAGTCTGATCTGGTACGATGTAGGTTGGGGGTTTTGAGTCATAGAGAGTCTGTATTTTATTGGACTTGGCGAGAAGTGTTAAGAGCAGACTAAGCTAAGGAATAAAAAGAGGATTTGGATGCTTATCTTCCTTCCTACACCTAACTTGGCTATCGCTTGTCAGCTTCAGTCCCTGTTGAATCGGTTCTATCCGTTGATTTCTGGTTCCACCCTAGGATTCTTCCTTCAGCCCGAAAAGCCAAGCCACTGATGCTACTGCTGCTAAATCAGCCGATGGAGTGCAACGTTACCGGGTCATTCTGTCGGTTTTAAGAGCCTTCGGCAACCGGCAAAGAAAGACCGTTCTGAGTAGCAGTAACAACGCTCATAGCAAGCAAGAAAGATGGGGTAAATGGGCCGGAAAGACAAGTTTATAGAGTCGGAGAGCTAGTAGAGCTCATAGGTTTCTACCTGTGACTAACTTAGTGTGCTTTTGGTAGCTGCTGCCATACCAACAATCTATTTTTCGTAAATAAGCACTAGCATTACGGTGCGAGATCTGCCAAGCTAAGCTCAATCACAACCCACCGGCTCAAACAAAGGCTGGATCGGTTCACTGAACGCCAACAAAATATAGCAAGTCCTCTAGCAAGCCAATTCCTTTCTTCATCGCCTTCGACAGCTAATCACTATCGTACTCTCGGTACTTACTATTTGAGTACTGGTATTGGATTCTCCTTCAGCGGAAAGATGGAATTGACCATGCACACTGACTCCTATTCAAGATATGGATACTAGACTGTCCTGCATATGAGACGGATTGTTCTTCTAGCCTACATCGACGGGACTCAACTCCTTACTCTCTTCCTTCTATACCTATTTGAAAGTCAGGAATAGCAGACTTGTTCACCTATTTCCTTACTAGAGCAGATACTTGAGGACATAATGCAGCCCGTGTTACTGGTGTGTGAAAGGATAAGCGGTAGTGCCCCACACCCGTGATGCACTTCCTTGCTTTCAGGTATATCTCCAGATAGATAGGGTTTTCTCTCTTGTTTAGTGCTTCTCACTCTTTCCTCTCAAACGGCGATACCTTAGCAGCATTTGGCCCATCCCAGAGTGAAACTCCCTAACCAGATTCCGAAACTAAATGAAGAAGAACTCCTAAACGCAGAAAAGACACCTGCGACTGCAGCTACTTACTTGGCTTTCATCCCTCCTTATACTTATTCATGAGGCTTCACTTGGCATAGATGCCAGGGCCTTGTTCTGACTTCCGAGACTCATCTATCCTATTACTGAGAAAATTCCCTACTTGGAGTGAGAATCCCTTTATCCCGAAGCAGCGGCAGAAGCGGTTTGATCTCTTACCTTTTGCTCATATCCCAGAGACTCGTCTGCAGTTAGTTTCTCATTCGAATATGAATAATCAACAAGGGCACCTTCTCTCTTTACCTTTACTGGCTTTAATGACACTGCAGGGGACGCAGCAACAGACTCTTTCCCCTCAATCGCCGGGGGCTATTATCCGCTCACTCCCTTGCTTTCAGAGAACTCCCCCAGTTATAGATAGATAGTCAAAAGGGGCTTTCTTACTCACAGGATTTCAGGATACTCGTTAATGCCTCACTCCCTTCTTCTACTTCTGACATTCTACTTGAAAGTCTGATATCCGATAAACTAGGTTTAGCTTGAATGTCTTAGTTCACATACTCTACGGGATTTCTTCTTTACTAGAACTCTTTTCTCATGACGTGGTTGGGAACGTTGTGTCATCTGTTCGTTTCGATTCAAAAAGTTTAACTTCGAACTAACCGGGAAAGCAGAAGCGGAACATACTTATATAATTAAGGTACTTCCTTACTTAGAGTGAGAATACTCTTTATATGGCACTTATCCCATCCGAGTACTTACTTGACTTACTTTACTGAAACAGCCTAAGCACCTTTCCCCGGGATTCTTCATAAAACCAGCTTCAGCAGCAAAGACTTCTACTTGAGGACAGTCTACCTTTGGTGGTGTGAGATGCTATTCTTTTATACGGTGGTGTGAGATGTCATTAGACTTTATCATATTCATTTGAATTGAGCGTATTGTAAGACTAATATGGCAAGTCAACCGAGCGTGGGGAACGAACGAGCGTGGGGGTGAGATGCATGCAATTGAAGCAGCTACCTGAAAAGCTGGGTTTGATTCCCTTAGATACCTTTGGGTTTAGCCTTGAGGAAAGACAGCATATACCAAGAAAGAAGAGGTTGGAGGGCTTGACAGAGATGCGCGGGATGCTCCGGAATGAGCCTCAACAGAAAAGAAGGAAACTTCCCTATCTAGTTCAAGTCCTAAAACAACGGATATTGGAGAAGCTGAACGAGAAGAAATAGCCATATCCCTAGGGGCACCTTCGATCGATACTGCCTTAGACCCTGCCCTTGGTCCTAAACCTGCTTACGCTGGAGAAGCCCTTACTTCTTCAGCTTGAAAGACATCTCAGGAAAGAGCTACTTCAACTGAAGAAATTTATTTAGTAGCGAGAACCCTTCCTACTCGAGAATAAGGTCAGGAAGTGAAGCGTTTTTTCAGTTTTTCTTGAAAAATATAGTAAGTGTTATGCGGGGGTGGGGATTCAGACCGATGAGGGGCGTAGGAATTGCCCTTAACTGTCCGGAAGGCTGAAATAGCTTTCTCGGGAGCCTCCGGGAGGTCGGGGTATTCAATCCCAGGATACTCAAGGAGCAGGGCGTCGTATCCCAGGGGTTCTACTAATACATCGTATAGCGGGTCCAGGCTTGAAGTTCTACCAAAAATGGAATGGGACAGTCATTCGAAAATGAGAAAAGAAAATCAGGGTGTCAAGACATCTATATGACCAAGATGGCCATCTCACGAATTGGATTCGAACCAATATCAAGCTACTTTCCTTTAGTAGATCTGTCATCCCCCTCATTATAGTCCTCCTAGAATCAATAGCATTTCGTCGGAATACATCCTGTCTTTTCACCTTAGTAGTCCTATGCATAGTCAGTACTATAGCCCCAATCATGGCTACTAATAAAATCAGACTAGGAACCAAAAACCAGACGGAATAGTAGGTATAAAGTA